ATTTCGAAATCGAGAGATGTCTACCGGGGGAGGTTCTATCAGACAACAATTAGCCAATCTAGATTTACGAATTATTATAGATTATTCATTGGTAGAATGGAAAGAATTGGAGGAAGAGGAACCCACAGGGAATGAATGGGAAGATCGAAAAGTTGGAAGAAGAAAAGATTTTTTGCTTAGACGCATGGAATTGGCTAAGCATTTTATTCGAACAAATATAGAACCAAAATGGATGGTTTTGTGTCTATTACCAGTTCTTCCTCCTGAGTTGAGACCAATCTATCATATAGATGAGGATAAACTAGTGACCTCGGATATTAATGAAATCTATAGAAGAATTATCTATCGGAATAATACTCTTACAGATCTATTAACAACAAGTATAGCTACGCCAGAAGAATTAATAATATCTCAGGAAAAATTGTTACAAGAAGCTGTGGATGCACTTCTTGATAATGGAATCTGCGGACAACCAATGAGGGATGATCATAATAGAGTTTACAAGTCGCTTTCAGATGTAATTGAAGGCAAAGAAGGAAGAGTTCGCGAGACTCTGCTTGGTAAACGGGTCGATTATTCAGGGCGGTCAGTGATTGTCGTGGGCCCTTCACTTGCATTACATCGATGTGGATTGCCTCGCGAAATAGCAATAGAACTTTTCCAGGCATTTGTAATTCGTGACCTAATTAGAAAACATCTTGCTTCGAACATAGGAGTTGCTAAGAGTCAAATTCGGAAAAAAAAACCGATTGTATGGGAAATACTTCATAGAATTCTGGATGACCATCCTGTATTGCTGAATAGAGCACCTACTCTGCATAGATTAGGCATACAGGCATTCCTCCCCGTTTTAGTGGAAGGGCGTGCTATTTGTTTACATCCATTAGTTTGTAAGGGCTTCAATGCAGACTTTGACGGGGATCAAATGGCTGTTCATGTGCCTTTATCTGCGGAGGCTCGATCAGAGGCACGTTTACTTATGTTTTCTAATATGAATCTTTTGTCTCCAACTATTGGAGATCCCATTTCCGCACCAACTCAAGATATGCTTAGTGGACTCTATGTCTTAACGAGTGGAAATCGTCGGGGTATTTGTGTAAATAGGTATAATCCATGTAATCGTAGAAACTATCAAAATGAAGATAATAACTATAAGTATACAAAAAAAAAAGAACCCTTTTTTTGTAATACCTATGATGTAATTGGAGCTTATTGGCAAAAACGAATCAATTTAGGTAGTCCTTTGTGGTTCCGGTGGCGACTAGATCAACGCGTTATTGCTGCAAGAGGAGCTCCCATCGAAATTCACTATGAATCTTTGGGGACCTATTATGAGATTTATGGACACTATCTAATAGTAAGAAGTATAAAAAAAGAAATTCTTTATATATATATTCGAACCACTCTTGGTCATATTTCTCTTTATCGAGGAATAGACGAAGCCGTACAGGGGTTTTGGCAGGGCTTTTGTAATTCTATGCTACCAGCGGGAATGCGAGTCTCGCCGGTTTAACTAGGACTATAATTGCGGAGTTTCTACGCGAATGAAGATCTAGAAAAGGAAGTTTTCCAATCACTGACTCAAACCCAATCACTGACTCAAACCCATTGTCAAATTCTACTCAGCGCAATTATGGAGGTACTGATGGCACAACGGGCCACTCATGTCTTTTACAATAAAATGATAGACGGAACTGCCATGAAACGACTTATTAGTCGATTTATTGATCACTATGGAATAGGATATACATCACATATCCTGGATGAAGTAAAGACTCTGGGTTTCCGAGAAGCTACCGCCGCATCCATTTCATTAGGAATTGATGATCTTTTAACAATACCTTCTAAAAGATGGCTAGTTCAAGACGCTGAACAACAAAGTTTTATTTTGGAAAAACACCATCATTATGGGAATGTACACGCGGTAGAAAAATTACGTCAATCGATCGAGATATGGTATGCCACAAGTGAATATTTGCGACAAGAAATGACTCCTAATTTTCGGATGACCGATCCTTTTAATCCAGTCCATATAATGTCTTTTTCGGGAGCCAGAGGAAATGCATCTCAGGTACATCAATTAGTAGGTATGAGAGGATTAATGTCGGATCCCCAAGGGCAAATGATTGATTTACCCATTCAAAGCAATTTACGCGAAGGACTCTCTTTAACAGAATATATTATTTCTTGTTACGGAGCCCGTAAAGGAGTTGTGGATACCGCTATCCGAACATCAGATGCAGGATATCTCACGCGCAGACTTGTTGAAGTAGTTCAACACATTGTTGTACGTCGAACAGATTGTGGCACCGTTCGAGGTATTTCTGTAAGTCCTCGAAATGGGATGATGGCGGACAGGATTTTTATCCAAACATTAATAGGGCGTGTATTAGCAGATGATATATATATAGGTTCGCGATGCATTGCTACTAGAAATCAAGATATTGGGGTTGGACTTGTCAATAGATTCATAACTTTTAGAGCACAACCAATCTCTATTCGAACCCCCTTTACTTGTAGGAGCACATCTTGGATTTGTCAATTATGTTATGGCCGGAGTCCAGCTCATGACGACCTGGTCCAATTGGGAGAAGCTGTAGGTATTATTGCAGGTCAATCTATTGGAGAACCGGGCACTCAATTAACATTAAGAACTTTTCATACCGGCGGAGTATTCACAGGGGGTACTGCAGAACATGTGCGAGCCCCTTCTAATGGAAAAATCAAATTCAATGAGGATTTGGTTCATCCGACACGTACACGTCATGGACATCCTGCTTTTATATGTTCTAGAGACTTGTATGTAACTATTGAGAGTGAAGATATTATACACAATGTGTATATTCCGCCCAAAAGTTTTCTTTTAGTTCAAAACGATCAATATGTAGAATCAGAACAAGTGATTGCTGAGATTCGCGCGAGAACATCCACTTTGAATTTGAAAGAGAAGGTTCGAAAACATATTTATTCTGACTCAGAGGGCGAAATGCACTGGAATACCGATGTGTACCATGCACCTGAATTTACATATGGTAATATACATCTCTTACCAAAAACAAGTCATTTATGGATATTATTAGGGGAGCCCTGGAGATCCAGTCTAGGCCCCTGTTCGATCCACAAGGATCAAGATCAAATGAACGCTTATTCTCTTTCTGTCAAGCGAAGATATATTTCTAACCCCTCAGTAACTAATAATCAAGTGAGACACAAATTTTTTAGTTCGTATTTTTCTGGTAAAAATAAAAAAGGAGATAGCATTCCTGATTATTCAGAACTTAATCGAATCACATGTACTGGTCGGTGTAATCTCAGATATCCGGACATTCTCGACGGGAATTCTTATTTATTGGCAAAGAGGCGAAGAAATAGATTCATCATCCCACTCGAATCGATTCAAGAAGGCGAGAACCAACTAATACCTTCTTCAGGTATCTCAATTGAAATCCCCAGAAATGGTATTCTCCGTATAAATAGTATTCTTGCTTATTTCGATGATCCTCGATATATAAGAAAGAGCTCGGGACTTACTAAATATCAGACTAGAGAACCTAAATATGAGACTAGAGAACTGAATTCAATCATCAACGAAGAGGATTTGATTGAGTATCGAGGAGTCAAGGTATTTTGGCCAAAATACCAAATGGAAGTAAATCCATTTTTTTTTATTCCCGTGGAAGTCCACATTTTGGACGAATCTTCTTCCATAATGGTACGGCACAATAGTATTATTGGGGTAGATACACAAATCACTTTAAATAGAAGAAGTCGGGTAGGCGGATTGGTCCGAGTGAAGAAAAAAGCAGAAAAAATGAAACTGATAATTTTTTCTGGAGATATCCATTTTCCTGGAAAGACAAATAAGGCATTCCGATTGATACCACCAGGAGGGGGAAAACAAAATTCCAAAGAATACAAAAAATTGAAAAATTGGCTCTATACCCAACGAATGAAACTTTCCAGGTATGAAAAAAAGTATTTTGTTTTGGTTCAACCTGTAGTCCCATATAAAAAAACGGATGGTATAAATTTAGGAAGACTTTTCCCGCCGGATCTCTTGCAGGAAAGTGATAATCTACAACTTCGAGTTGTCAATTATATCCTTTATTATGACCCAATTCTTGAAATTTGGGACACAAGTATTCAATTAGTTCGGACTTGTTTAGTGTTGAATTGGGACCAAGACAAAAAAAGTTCTTCGATCGAAAAGGCCTGTGCTTCCTTTGTTGAAATAAGGACAAATGGTTTAATTAGAGATTTTCTAAGAATCGACTTAGCGAAGTCACCTATTTCGTATACCGGAAAAAGGAACGATCTGTCGGGTTCCGGATTGATCTCTGAGAATGGATCAGACCGCGCTAATGTCAATCCGTTTTCTTCCATTTATTCCTATTCCAAGGCAAGGATTCAAGAATCCCTTAATCCAAATCAAGGAACTATTCATACCTTGTTGAATCGAAATAAGGAATCTCAATCTTTGATAATTTTGTCATCATCCAATTGTTCTCGAATAGGCCCATTCAACGATGTAAAATCTCCCAATGTGATAAAAGAATCAATCAAAAAGGACCCCCTAAATCCAATTAGGAATTCGTTGGGCCCCTTAGGAACAGGCCTTCCAATTTATAATTTTGATTTATTTTCCCATTTAATAACCCATAATCAGATCTTGGTAACTAACTATTTGCAACTTGACAATTTAAAACAGATTTTTCAAATACTTAAATATTATTTACTGGATGAAAAAGGTAAAATTTATAATCCCTATTCATGCAGTAACATCATTTTGAATGCATTCAATTTGAATTGGTATTTTCTCCATTCCAATTATTGTGAAGAGACATCTACAATCGTTAGTCTTGGGCAGTTTATTTGTGAAAATGTATGTATAGCCAAAAAAGGACCGCATTTAAAATCGGGTCAAGTTCTAATTGTTCAAGTTGACTCTGTGGTAATACGATCAGCTAAGCCTTATTTGGCTACTCCAGGAGCAACTGTTC